CCAATTTATGGTATAAAGATATATTTGAATTAGTACAATTGTTGGTAGCATTATATTCAGGATTCCAAGATGGATTGGTCTTATTTTTCGATTGTTCATAATATAATAGAATATGGACAGAGAAGAGAGTACCACAGGGTTCTTAGCATACATAAATAGAATTTCGTTTTTTATATGACCCAAAATAAAAATAAAGGGAATCTAATTCCTCCCTGAGCTACGTTTCCAAATGTCATTATCTCGGGGTTTAGTTCTTATTTTGGGTAACTTCAATTAGGAAATTTCCTAATTTGAATTTGAAAATTTTATTCAAATTGCACACTGAACTTTTGATATATGTGCCCTAGTCCTAATATAATAATCTGAGGAAAGAGGATAAAAGAAAGATAAAGATCGTCCCACAATAGCACTTTTCTTCGAGAAGGGATGAATTATTGAAGAAATAAATAAAAATTCCTCCCCTTTTTTAATTTCTTGTATTTTCGGAGTCCCATCGACATCGAAAATGTTACTATTAATATAACTATTAATATAATAGAATATTTAAAATAGAATATTAAATACTTTTTACACGGATTCATCTTTACCACACGTCTTTGTCTTCAAAGAAAATTAGATCATTAAAAAAATGAGTTTAGAACTTAACCTCTTTCTTTTTTCATTTTACCTCTATTGTTTGTTTGGGTTTTGGTCTAATGGAAGTGGAAGGGTCGTCCGATGATACTTCATCGGATAATGATAGAAGAAAGGCGCAGGGTAGGTTATCGAAAAAAAGAAAGAAACAGGAAATAAAAAATTCTTGATTGGATCAGGAATCCCACTTTTGATTTGATTCATTGTGGATAAAAGATTTTCCTATGGTATACTATTCAATTCTTGACAATGAGTTGATTTCATAGCTCATAAATTGTTATTTATGATATTGATTCGATTCAATACCATCAAGAGGGAATTAATCCATTGAATTTACAGAGGCAAAAGATTTATGATCTCTATGGGATTAAATCTCGAGTTATTGTGAAATAAAATTAAAATAAAAAAAACTATTATATTATGGAAGTAAATATTCTTGCATTTATTGCTACTGCATTGTTCGTTCTCGTGCCTACTGCTTTTCTACTTATCATTTACGTAAAAACAATTAGTCAAAATCAAAGTAAAAATGATTCATAAATTTGAACGAAACTTGAATTCTGATGAAAAGGATTCAAATTCCGCGTCTTAACTGAAATGTGCGGACTAGAATCGGCAGTAGTCTATGTGATCTGATAGTATATGGTAGAAAGAAAGATTCATATCTTTCTTTCTACCATACTTTTTCAGAGTTTTATTGGAGTGTAAAAAATGTTCTACAGTGTATAAAATACTAAAGAATTAGTGGGAATGATTGAAATATTTCTTTGATTGAAAGAGTATTCTTTATATAACATATTAACATATTAATTCCACTAGAATTCAACGGACTTTCGAAATGAATCTATTTTTATTTAAAATAAAAAAAAAAAATTGTTAAAAACCCTTTTCAGAATGATCTATAAAACAATTGATAAAGTTTGATTCCTCAACTAATAGTACTTCTAGAGTCCACTTCTTCCCCATACTACGAGTGAAAGAGAAAATGTAAAAACTACCATTAAACCAGCCCAAGCGAGACTTACTATATCCATGTGAATTATGTCCTCTATTTCTATGAATATGAAGGAATTTTTCTATTATTGCTCACTAATAATAGTGGAATCAATGGCGCAGAGTCAAAAAGGGATTGTGACCCAACACTATTGATGAACTAATCTAATCAACGAAATCTCTATTGATAAAAAATTCCAATTATCTATTCAATAGAATATTGATTCAATGCCTGAGCACTCAAAGACTCTCGTGAGTTCGGATCAAAATTCCGCCCCTTTCCTCACTATAATCTTTCCTTATCAGGAATTCAGGGATTTACCATTTTTTACAAAAACCCTATACCTGATGCTTGAACAAGTATAAAAAAAGTCCTTTTCCTCTGCTTCTGCTGGGGACTCATTGAGCCAGTTTTTCTATTAGCAAAAGAGTTAGATCTGCAGAAGAGAATAGGGGATTTTTAGTATTTTGTTGATCAGGCGACACCCAGATTTGAACTGGGGAAAAAGGATTTGCAGTCCCCCGCCTTACCACTCGGCCATGTCGCCAAAAGGATACAATCTAGATGACATTTTTAACTTTCTTAGTTCTTTTGGTTTGGGTAACTTGTTTTTTTTATTGAACTTGTATTTTTCATTCTGTTTTCCTTCATGCCTTTCCTAAAAGAAACCCTCCTCCTTTTCTATTTAAAATGAAAAAGAAAGTGTGGATTGTCAGTCACAAAAGCCAAAATTTATCATAAATTTGAACCATTAACTATTGGCTGCTAACTGTGAATTCATGAATTCTTTTTAGTTGGATTTGAATCTTAATTTATGTTTTCTTTATGATATAAAAAAAAAATTTTATACATAATTCTCAATTTCCATTATAA